AAAAGGTTCACAGCGAGTTCAGTCTATAGTGAGGGAACGTTTCCGTCGGAGGGGTTTGTGTCTCCATGGAAAAAGTATGAACTACTGCTTACAGCACCTTCATTCACTCGTCTTGCTACTTCGGGAACTGTTCAGCGGACACGTAGAGTCGAACGTCTCTCTACAATGTAGCGTAGGTAGACTGATTATTGTAGGTGACTGTCTCTAGTGGTTTAGAAAGAGTTCTGTTGCTACCATTGTTTGTAGTCTAGTAGATCTAAAGTAGGTTTATGTTCAGCAAGAGAAAGAGGTGAGGTTTTGTCCCTAGGAAGCATACGAGTGCGCCTCTCGTAGACGAATACCGACTCAGCCCGCTCCTACTGCGCGGAAGTATCAGCCGGTCGGTGTCGGGTCGGCCCCTAGGGCACTATTTGCCTTGGGAGTGGTTCGGCCATCAAGCTACTTTGTGAGGTAAGACTGGTGACTGCTGCAGTTGTTGTCTGCAGGGTATGTGACACCCCACAAGTTGAGTAGTGCTGAGCTTGGATCGTTACAAGGCTCGTTGAAGGGTGAAAGTAGAAGTGAATAGGTAAGAAGTGGAAACCCCCCATATCAATCCATCTCCATAGGAGACAATATGAGCAAAAGACAGGAATCCCTAAATCCCGCAGAAATCTACTAACGTAGGGGGAGGGGGGTATTCAAAAAGGGGAGCCGCGGGTTCTTGCTTTCCTTGTAGGAAAGGTCTGGGTTTGGTATGGCATTAGAGAAGACTTGTTATGGTTATACGGCTATATAGAAAAGGCGGGTGGGGCTTCAGGTGGCCGGCCGCCTGAATAGAAGAAAGCAAAATTCCATCGATTGTAGCTAGTTGGGTCGGTGTGTGATCACCTTTGGTGAAGCAACCCTTCTGATGCTCTCTCCGCCCATGCCGAATACCCCCGGCCGGTTCCGCCGGGTAAGACCAGGAGCAGGTTTGGGGAATCACGGGGCCAACAATCCTTTCATTTCACACCCGCAATAAGGAACCCCTGGAAAAATCCATCCTCTATCCCTTACTTGCCAGCTTGATCGCTTGTCTTATTTACCATTTTCCAACGCTTATGTCTGGGCCTTTCGGGTCGCCTGACCTGGGCTGATGGCGCTTCGTATGTCTGGAGTCCAGCGGCTCTCTAAGGCTTCAAACTACTAGTCATTACTATAAAAGAAAAGTAAGGAAATTAGAAAGGCCGACTTGACCTGCGTGCATTATATCTACCCCCTTTTTAAAGAACTTTCTTTCAATCTCAACAAAGAAATGCACCCGCACAACATTGCACCCTTCTTGTCCTCTTACTCTTTTCTTTTAGCCTGCCTTGTGGAGGTCTCTCGGGTGTCTACGGCAGATCCGATCAGTCTCGTGATGAAGAGAAGTTTTTTCCGATCTTCCACTACGTCACGACAACTCAATTTGTCCGGTAAACTACTCGAGGCTCCCCATGGTTTAGTAAAAAAGGGAGGTCATCCGGATTTCATTCATTATGAACTCCAAAGTGTAAGGCTGATTAGTGAGGTCTTAAAAACGTCATACAATGAACCATTCCATTTTTGCTTGAAGCAAGTAGGCGACGCGAATCTATGCTTGCTTTCTATGTTTCAATCGAATACCAATTGCTTGAATGCGTTTGAAAGCCTCGAGATTACTCGCAAAATCCATGATTTTTAGGTTTGTCTTGTGTCTCCGAAACAAATGGTCCATTTCTTGATGGGCGAACGACGGGGATTGAACCCGCGCATGGTGGATTCACAATCCACTGCCTTGATCCACTTGGCTACATCCGCCCCTACCCCCGCACAGGTTAAAGTCTCTATCTACGATCAGATCTTTCAGAACTCCCGCTATCAAAGATAAGCTTTTTCCTATACTATAGAAAGGGGGAAACAAAGCTTCAACATATGAATATGCCTGGCAAAGCTTCAAACAAAGAGGTTGGGCTATTCACTTCATTGATTTGACTTCACTTTACTTAAGATTCAAGATAGGGGCCGGGCGGGCAGTGAAAGGTTCATTTAGTAGACCGCGAGCGAGCAGCAAGCACCTACTCCTATCAAAGCAGCAAACGGAACTTGAAGAAGCGAGCCTCTATCAGAGAAAGCCATTGCGCGCTTTAGGGTGTTAAGCACCCGCGCACCCCTACTAACTTTCTTTGAAGCCCTTTTCTATTCTACAAATCTTTCTATAATATAAGAGAAGCTCGAAGAGCTTTCTTCGCATGCTTGAGCCTTAGTATCAAAGCCTTACTAAATCTAAAAAGTTATCCCTTCTTGCTTTAGTTTTCAAAGTCTTTCATCTCTTTTTTCAAATGGATATTTAGGGTTGTTCATAGATCTTGAAACCAGATCAATATACATTTCTCAATAGATCTATCTATCGATAGAAAGATATAGATCTCTATATGGATCTATCTCCATATCTAACTAAATATGGAAGACCCAACACTTAAAGGGCGTAACCAACGGAAGGTTCTCACCCTGTCCCCGACATTGTTCTACGACGATGTCCCCTGGGCGAAAGGAGCCACCATTTTCTTTCTTTCTTCAATCGTTCCGATCAGGACAATGGTCCCTTTCGTCCTCCTATCTACGCAATTCTCTGTGATCATGTTGGGCGAAAGGTAGTTGTAGAGGAGCGGCTGTAAAACGGCGATTCCCCCCTTTCCATTGAAGTAGGGAGGGCCTCCTTCCCCACCATTCCGGCTTGATAGGGATTGAACCGATGCTGAAGGTAGCTTGCTTACCAAAGAAGCTAGTGTCGCCAGAAAACGAGGAAGCTTTGCTGTCTACGATGCTGTCTACGAAGCTTTGCTTCTCCTCCTGTAGTCGTAATATCGTCGCTACTTTGATTCAAAAGGTAAGCGACGGTTCCCGACTTTCTCCGCTTTCCGCAACCGTAACCATTTGTCATTCCGATTACTTCATCCATAAACAAACCTTTTTTGATTATTTCAAAATAGCGATAGGCTTTCAAAAAAAAGTCAAGGATAAGCTTCCCGCCTCCTTCGGTGAGAAGTTCCCTTCCCTTTTCTAAAATGCCTGATTGGTCTGCTCAGCAAACGTACAAAGTGGACCGCAGTTTTGGGTTGGGTTGACCCCAAGAATGGAACCACAGGGAAGTCGTCTGCAGTTCACACTTGGGCAAAGACGACTGGACTTTGGAAGCGGAACACGAACCCGATTTCCGCTATTCCGGGTTCTTATTGAGCGTAGCGAAATCAAGGTTTATGATAACGAAGTTTCTATGGTGTTCTACCTTTGCGTAGTCTCGGTCCACAGTGGAAGGCTCCGCACCTGAGCCTCGTTAGACTCAGTAAGGTGTAAGTGAAGAGAATAGAAGAGATGAAGTCCGCCCCTTAGCCCAGTCTATATCCACAGCTGACGCAACTCCGTACCGACGCCTCACTACTACAACAAAAGAATTAATGTTGGGCGCCGCGATTTCATAACCTGAGCTTTCCTTAACCAGACTTGACTTCGTAACCTCAACGTACTTTTGACTGTAGCATAGGCCTTCGCCACTGATGGAATGGAACCCTTTTTTTTGAATTAGAAAGAGCGGGGTCTTACTTATGAAGGGGGGATGAAAGCAAAATCAAGGGATCGGAGGGCTTTATGATCGGAGAAAGAGAAAGGTTGGTGTGTCACTGGGTCGGTGGGGGAACCCGCCGAATTCACATCAGAAATCGCCAACATGAACACAAACGAAATCTTTAATTACGTATAAGACGAACCACTTCTATTCTCGGAGCTGAGGCTGCTAAAGAAGAATGGCTTTTTGGTCCCTTTCGTCCAGTGGTAAGGACATCGTCTTTTCATGTCGAAGACACGGGTTCGATTCCCGTAAGGGATAGGTACTCATTCCCGGCCGCTTGAAGTTAGTGTTCATTGCTGAGTGATCGCTCGCTATCTGGCTGGAAAGGGTGGTCCGGAAGCTTCTTCTCTCCCAGCAAGCAAGACGAGATCACCACTTCTCTCAGTATCCTTTACTTCGCCTTAGTTTCATAGATTCTTGAACCTCCGACAGACAGAATCTCCATCTATGTCTTCTTTCTCTCCTCCCCTCCCTAATACATAGTTCCGTCTATGGAGCCTAAAGCTTCAACCATGGCATGGCAGTAAGTTTCTCTCGCCCAGCCTTCGCCTTCTTCAGTTGCCAAGTTGAAGCCTTCAGCCGTTCTTCGGCCTACCACCTTTCTTTTTCAAGATTGAGCTTGTTCAAGAGAAAGCAAGGATGGTCGTAGATCATAGCATAGCTACCGGCTCAAACTAAAGAGATTAGCCTCTTGATCGATCGTGGATCGAAGTACGATGATTTCAGTCTGAGATCAGCCCAAGCCGAGCAACTAGCTGATGCAGGATTGGACGTCTATCTATCTCACCACACTCCCCTACGACTAGAAGCGGAAGGAATGAATGCTCTGTTCTTACGGCTCGTTACCGCAGCGCTCGTTCGCCCCTTCGGCTTCTTCCATTCAGTAGTGTCTTTTTCCTATTCTTATTGGTAAATAGCGTCTTGAAGTTCAGCCAAATTGAAGGAAAGGTCGGTCAATTGCATTAGGTAGGAGATGCAGGACCTGTCTTAACCGCAAGTGCATTCGCTATTCGATTCCATCCTCAATCCCGGATTCCAAAGTTCTTCTTGACTTTGAAGTTTAAGTGACAAGGGAAGGGGTATACTTTATTCTCTATTCTCATCAATGAGCGTAGATTAATAGATATGGCTTTTGTGCTTGTCAATCTCTATCCAAGGTATAGTTTTCTTTGATCACAGATCGACAGGTGATCCGTCCTTTCTCCCCTCATAAGGAGACTCTGATAAATCTTGTGTTTATACTAAGCAGAATTCGTAAACTATGCAATCGGGCATTTTCAAAAAGTTTCTAGCATCTCAACGCCCTTACGAGGTAGTGATGAGTTAACTACTCGTGTTGGCATGGAAGTCAGCCCTGATTCCATTATTATACTAGTAGCTCCATTTCATTTTGCTCGTTGGGTTCAAAACCTTCCCCTTAGCTCTATAACTTTTCTTATCATGATTTAGAGTCGGTATTTCTAAGTTGGGCAAAGAGCAACTCGAAAGTACTTGACTTCAGTCCCAGTACTGAAAGACGTGACTTCAGGGGAAGGATCGTTTACTTCCTGCAAATTGCTTATGTAAGAACTAGTAGAAGAAAAAGAAATAGGTAGGCCTTCTGACTCCACTTGCCTCTACTTTGAATGTCAAGCGTACAAGTGTAGTTTAGTGGTTCTAAAGAACGGAATTCTTTTTTCCCCTCGACGTCTTAACCTGATGAGCTCAGTTGATTGTTGAAGCAGTAGCTCTGGATCGAGAGCTGGATGCTTACCTTATTATTATGAATTATGAAAAGGAGAAAGGGTAAGCTAAGCTTCTCCGGGCACTCCACTTTTTCTTTTTATAGATTAAGAGGTGAGTAAGGGGGGTTTGCTGGCTTGCTCGTGCAATCAACGAAAAAAAGCCTTCGCCTTAGTAAGCTAGCTTTGTAAGCTAAGCAAGCCTGGTTCTCCGGGCACTACGGTAGGACGTGGATCGATCATGACGAGATTCTCCGTAATCTAATGTAATAGAAGAGGCACAGTAGTCCAGTTCCCCGGGCTTTCTCCCTTCTCGACCAGACGAGGGAGATATGAATGAAATTCAGGCGGGTAAGGGGGGTTGAAAGTGAATTATTCAGTGGTTTCATAGAAAAGAAGGCGTCGCCCAACAGATCTGGATAGAGTCTCGCTCATAGAGGAAGAGTACGCGCGCTAGCGCGCTACGGCTTACGCTGTTGATCGGATCAGATAGCCCTTCGGGGCAACCAACCAAGCCCGGCACATCTAATTCCATTCCGATCAATGGAGGTATGGCTGAGTGGCTTAAGGCATTGGTTTGCTAAATCGACATACAAGAAAATTGTATCATGGGTTCGAATCCCATTTCCTCCGGAACGGAAATGAAAGGGGCGGGCGAAATTACGTGAGAGAAAGAACCTCTTCCTCTTGGTGACCCGGAGAGAATAGCACTACTTAGTGAGACGAAGCGGAGAGCCCGTTGCGCCTTGCTTTTATTTGACCGGCCTATCTTCTTTCTATAAGCAAGCTCCTGTAGGCCGTCCAGTCCCTTTAGGTTTTCGGTTCTTGAGTGGGGGATTAGGCTTTTCAAGAGCTGCTCGAAAGCTTGACGAAGCCTATCTATTTTATTTTCTTAGTCAATGGGCGCTATTTATTCGATGATTAGGAAAGTGGTTTAGGTAGCTCAGCTGGTTAGAGCAAAGGACTGAAAATCCTTGTGTCAGTGGTTCGAATCCACTTCTAAGCGGGCGAAGGGTCCAAAGGACACGTAGCCGGGAGCGAGCCGGATTTTGAAATGAAAGTGAAAGAGTAAGCCAAAAAATGTGAGCGCTCCTGCACTATACGGCTTTTTGGCGTTGCTGGACGTTCTCAAAAAAAGCGGTTTCGGATTGGTTCTCGCATCCATGTGCCCAAAAGGATGGGCGAGTTCGGTTTGAGTGTTCATCGATCGGGTGGATCTATATGCTCCGGGGTGGTGAGACGAGGTGTAGCGCAGTCTGGTCAGCGCATCTGTTTTGGGTACAGAGGGCCATAGGTTCGAATCCTGTCACCTTGATGTGATGGGCTGAAGTGCACAGCCCCGCAGCCTATGAAGGCAGACGAATTGTCGTGAACTGAACGGTAAAACATGAACATCTTTCTTTCTAGATCGGTATCGTTGTAGCAATTTCATTTGGGCGTTTTCTAGGATCAGAAGGAACCGCTATAATGACCCACAGGCCGTTAAGTTAAGGTCTCGTGCTTTTAACAACCTTCAGAAAGGAAAAAATAAGTCTATCAAAAGAGGCCAGATGCGGGCAAAGTTAGAACCTATTCCTTTGGGTGCTCTATCTAGAACTACTATTCCTTCTTCTCTATGACTCGCTCCAGGCACTTTAGTATTCGCTCCATGAGATGGAAGGGTGGCGTGATTTTGCTTTATATATGACATTTCCAATTCCTAGCGATGGCAAGCCATCTATCGCATATTCTATAGATCGGGAAAATCGTAGTAAAGGAAACAAGCATCGTACGTGGGTGCTTTCTTCGGGGCGGGAAGGCCTCTTAGGCCGTCTTTCTTTTCTTTCTTGAGATAGCCTGACCCTTATAAGACAAGCAAACAAGCAAGGAAAGTTCAATAGATATTAGAGACTGATTCAAGAGTCATTTCCCTAATCGAGATTCGGTCAGTCTTCAGTTCGTGGGGGTCCGGTGGTCAAGTAAAATCTAAGGACTAAATTCCCCGGTTTCCATGGATCGAAGGAATAGGCACATTTCGAACTGTGGGACTTGAAAGAAAGAATGAAATGCGCAGTCTTTAGGGACTAGGGTACATACTACACATACCGAATCGACTACGAGAAAGCAGAATACAGATCTTTATACACTAACAGACGGAAGCGAGACCTACGATTTCAATTCAGTTAAATCAATTGGCCCTTAGCCGCTCGCCAATGGTTCTCTCCGCAACCCCAGCTCCTATTTCGAATGATAGAACGATTCGATTCGAAAGGGACATACGTACGGTTGACTAAACGAATAACTAAAAGGCTAACGGAATAAGAGAATCGGAAGCAGACGTAATCGAATGCTTACCTTATGCTTACGTACTGGCCGGAGATACTTTCTCACAGACCGGAAAGCCAGGATCCATCACAGACCGGAGAAAGGATGTGTAGGTTGTGCTTTCCTCTGCTCTGGTTCTCCCCTTACTATCAGTCTCAAGGAAAAGCTTTTTCGCCCCTCGTTGGTTGGCATTCCCCTATGCTTTCTTCCTATATCAGAAGATCAAGCGGAATTTCTATTTCTAGAGGTATACTCAATTTAGCGATATCCCACTTATCTTTCCCTTATCGTCGAAATAACGCATCCAATCGAACTATCGGCGAAGAGGGTTCATTAACCAGCCTTCCTTCGTTCCTTCGTAGAACCTTTCTTTATAAAGAAGAACTCAAAGTATAAGAATTAGTTATTAACTCTTTTTTGCTTCTATTATATATATATATAAGGCAAGCAAGCCAGACAGAACCGACAAGCACGGAATGCCAGTTGGAGGGATCTTTTTTTAGTTCTTTTACCCTGAGAGCCAGTTATAGTTGGAAGAGTTTGAGATCTAGTTGGCTTATATCCAGTGGAGATTTCCTTTCCTTCTACCTCTTTTCGGGCTTGTATACTATAAGTTGTCTCATTGTTTTCTTTCCTCTTCGAGCCCTCACTAATTTCTTTGCTTTCAAGCCATCCTAGGGCTATTTGTTTTTTATGCTTCTATTTAGATTATAAGGAGTTAACTATTTCACGATCTGAAGAGCTTTAGTTAGCAAGCGCATCCTTCTGTTGTCGAGAGTGTAGGTTATAGGTAGGGCTCAACAGGAGAAGAGAAGGCTAAGGAAGGATTTCACACCTGCAAGCCCATAACCTACTTCAAAGACTTCAATCAGAACAAAGACCGAAATAGTGTGATATACACCGGTCAAGCATGAACTCCAACTTCAGCCAATATCAGACTACTAGCCCGACATACTCGCAATTTTATACATCGAAAGCGTACCATCCCCATCATCAGCCAATTAAGCTAAGCGGCAACCTTGAAAGAGGGTAAGGGTTGCCAGCATCAAGCTCTAAGGATGGGTATTCTGTACCAGCTCGAACCCCTATAGCTATAGAAGCCGTAAGTTGCATCTTGAGTCTTAAGAATTTGAGGTGAGGACTCCCTTCCCTTAGCGGTCCCTATACATTGACCGGCTTGGCGCGCAAAAGAACAAAAGAGAGAGGCAAAGGAATTTCCCGATCCAATAGAAAAATGAAGCTGATTTTTCGACATTGACGACAATCGCGGCAGCCTAGGAATTTGCCGCTCCAAGAAGGATAACCTAATGGCGAAGCAATACCAGATGCTTCAAAGCAGCCGTTTGGAGATTGACAATGGATATAGAATCCTGTAGATCAGATGAAACCGTCAAAACAATCAATATAGAAAGACTAGTGCCATCCCCGCTTACTATTGAAAGAAAGACAGGTGGCACCCACCTTTCACTATTATATATACTCGGGACTTCTTCTCTGGGTTCTGCCTAATCTCTTTAGAACGGGGATTTCCGCCTTTAACCCTCAAGCTAAGCTTATTCGCCCTTCTTTCAAACTTCTTCGAGATTCCCTAAACTGACTATTCTAGTTATAAGGGTAACAGAAAGGAATTCCAGATCGGTTATTACATCTACGCTGACTCTACTAGAGGCTGACCACCTTTGGCTCATTTTATTGAACTTGGGTCTGATCCTCCAAATTGATAACGGAGCTTTCTCTCTAATGTCAAATGATACTATACGACTTTACACTAACATAAAGATAACTATAGTCTGACTTCTTACCCTTTTCCATTAGTTCAAGACTAAGGGGAGTAGTAGCAGATTTATCCTCTTAATCTCTCTTTTAAGTGAGTTTACAATGAAAGATAAAAGAGAATTTGCTTAGAAGCTAGAGCTAGGAGAAGATAGGACGGTTGATATGCCTAATTTACTATTTTAGTTAGATTTAGGAACTTAACTCGAAGGTAAGTAGTAGGACTAGGGGAAGAAGCCTTTTTTCGATATGGAGTTTTAAGAGTTTTCCGTGGGAGTTCTACTTTTGACTCTGAGGATTTAGTAGCTTTCGATAGCGAGCCAGGTTAAGTTTAAGCTTAAACCTTTCGTGTTGCCGATGGAGAAAGTGAAGTGAGATTTGGATAATCGGGGATAGGGTAGGCTTCATAGGAGGGTTTCCCTAGGAGGTAGGAGTTTGCACCTCACATTTCATTTCCAGCCATTGATCAAATTTAGGTTCTTTTTTTCCAATAAATTGGCAGACATCCAAATTGCATGCTTCTACCAGCTATTCTTGAGCCAATTGCACTCCTAAGGCAAGCTCTTATAGAATCAGCAGCAGACAGCGCTTAGACCTAAGGATACCCTCTTTTTAGAACCTGCATAATCTATACAGAGCTAGGTGTCAATCTTTATGATATGAAGTATGCTAAGAGAAAGGGAGCATTCAAGGCGAAGAATAAATGAGTTGCCCCATACCTTAACGGCCTACTCAAAGGTTTCAGGTGTTCTTGTCTTCCGCTAACATCGAGATTTTGAACTTCAATCCGAAAGCCTCTGAGTTCTAACTAACCGACTCTATAAACAAACTCAACTCGAGAGAATATGAATTTAGACTTCTACTTGAATCTTAGCCGGGCCCATGCTTCACTAGAATATCCCAAAAAACGTTGCTATCCTAGTACACCTCGGGGAAAAGGAAGCCATATAGAGCACGTGCCCTTCCTACCGGCTCTGTGACCTTAGTGAACCTAAAGCTATAGTTTGAACTTCGACGAGCTCCGTTCACTCCCGGAATTCTCCTTTCATACATCTATGAAATACTGGATTCAATGGTTCGTCCCTTGACACCGAAGCAAAAGGACTATGAACCTGCCAATGGTAATATCAGATATGAAAGAAGAGTACCGTGCACTAAGGCCTGGTGCATTCGAATGAGACAGCTGTTCCTCTTTTCGAATATAGAGGCTTTTTAAGCGAAGTGCTTAGGTTGTTTGGTCGGAAGATTTGGATTGGGTTGGTTAGAAGTCTGACTTAGAGGACTCTGAATATGTGGAGTAGTGAGCTTTTCGCGGTTTTCTTCCAAACGAAGAGACCAATAGGCCTAGCTTCTGCGAACGCTTCGGTGGATAATTCTTCCTTTGACTCGGCTTATGACTCCATGGAGGATTCCTAGTCTGCTTACTTCCCCACTGCCCATGGCTAAAGAAAGAGCACTTCGGCTATCACAAAAGACCACGCACAGGTGCATTCTGCTGAAAGTCCAGGTAACTAACCCCCTTTTCACTTACCTTCCCCAACCGCCCTAGCAGCATATCCCTTTTTTCATTCGAAACAATAGATTCCTTTTCCCCCGATCTCCTACGTATGGAGGAATGCTGGGGCAAAGTGAAATAAAGGGGGCTCCCCTATCACTATCCGAGGGAACGGGTCTTTACTGTAGGTAATTCTTCCTTTCCATTTTAATATCTTGACTGTTATTCAAAAGGTCCAATAGTGTATATATATTGGAGCTTTTGAGGCAATTCTAATTGGTCAATAAAAATCTATTTCAATGCTATTTCTTTTTTCTTTTTTATGAGTTTATTCAATTTATCGTGAAAGGTAAAAGGGAATAATTTATTTTGATTGTTCTCTAAATGTGAGTTTTCTTCTTCCATATGTAAAAAGGGAATAAACAAATCAAGAAAATTCCGGGATGCTTCATGATCTTTCGGAGTTAAACTTCCGTTTGTCCATATTTCGAGAAAAAGTCTCTCTTTCATTCCCGAATTCATACTATGATTTGAATTTCGAACAGGCATGAATACAGCATCGATAGGATAACTTCCATCTTGAACGTTCTGTGGCGTTTGTATAAGATATCCGCGATTTCTCTCGATTTGTAATACAATACACAAATTGATCGGTTCCGTCAAGCTAGCTATATGTTGTGTATTATCAACTATTTCTACATAAGGTGGTAAGACGATATCTTGGGCAGTTACATATCCAGGCCCCCTGACACAAATATACGCGTCACAAGTTTCATATATTCTCAATACAATTGATTTCAAATTCATTAATGGTAGAATATGAATGTTTATCAAATTTTACATGTGTGATACATGTTCCTTCTATTTCTCCAAGCAAAGCTCTTCGCATCGCAATGCCTATTGTGTCGGCTTGACCTTGAAGAAGTGGAGACAGAATAAAACGCCCATAATAAAGACGTTTACTCTCTGTTCTTGATTCAACACATTTCCACTGTAGTGTCCGAGTAGATACTGTTATTTTCTCTCGAACCATAGTATGAATTAGATCATTGAATCTTCTCTTCTTTCTCTTGATCAATGTGCATTTCTACACATTTTCGGAGGTCTACAGCCATTATGTGGCATAGGGGTTACATCCCGTACAAAAGTTAATAATATACCACTTCTACGAATAGCTCGGAGAGCCGCGTCTCTTCCGAGACCGGGCCTTTTATCATGACCTCCGCTCGTTGCATACCTTGATCCACTACTGTACGAATAGCATTGCCTGCTGCGGTTTGAGCAGCAAATGTTCTTCTCGTACCCTTTCATCCACAAGTACCGGCAGAGGACCAAGAAAGCACCCTACCCCGTACATCTGTAACGGTTAAAATGGTATTATTTAAACTTGCTTGAACATGACCCTTTGGGATTCTACGTGCACTCTTACGTGACCCAATACGTCCATTCCTGCGCGAACCAATTCTCGGTATAGCTTTTGCCATATTTTATCATCTCGAAAATATGAGTTAGAGATATATGGATATATCCATTTCATGTTAAAACAGATTCCTTATTTTGATTTATGTATCGTTTCATTTAGCGAGTGTGATTATCCCTGCCTTTGTTTATGTCTCGGATTGGAACAAATTACTAGAATTGCCTGCGGATTAGTCGACATTTTTCACAAATTTGACGAACCTTATCAAGAAGAATTCTTGAGATTTGGCATCTCGAATCGTATTCTCGCGAAAGGGGTGTTCAAACCATTTAATCCTTCGAATCCTTGTTGCTTGCGGAGTCGAGAAATTATACGTCCTTTGGTTGAATCATACCGACTTACCTCAACCTTGACTCTATCCCCCGGTAGTATCCGTATAAAACTACGTCGGATCTTTCCTGAAACATAACCTAGAATCAGATCTTCATTATCTAAACGAACCATAAACCATAAAACATAAGGGCAGATACGAACTGCAAAGTAAAATGAGAAAATGCACCCCCATAAAATCACAGCGGGAGGCGAAAGCTCTATTTAAAACATAAGGGTTTTGTTTGTGGGTAAGACTTCCTCCATATATGGAATGGAATCCATAGGATAAGAAGTGGACAGGATCCCTACCCTAGGAAAGATAGACATTATAGGGAGGACGATCCACAAGTAGGAGCTGTGAACCTGTCAGCCCAACCAGTAGCCGGTCTTGCATATGATATGAAAGGGGAGATGACATGATATGGGATGAATGCTTTCCTTCTTCCTTTAATCTGACTTTTCTTTATTGTTGCTTGGAGAAAAGGAATTACCGGGCTGGGAATAGAATAAGAATAGGGTTTTTTCCTATTGTTGGTCTAAGAAGCTGCACATGAACTAGATACAACGAACTTTCAGAAGTAGCTGCGATTGTTATAGGTTCTTTGCAAATCGCTTGTTTTCCCCATCATGTCCATTAACATGAAAGAAATGAAGGTACAATGGGCTGGCGGACCGGTCTTTCCAATAAGCAAGAAGGAAAGGGCGTTAAGCAGAGAGTTCCCGCAAGGAGAAGGAGAATTTCCCAGTTCTTTCATTCACAACTACGAGATTGACATCCGCGGCAACCAAAGCAATCTGTAAGCACCCTTAGGGAAAGAAATACTGACTTTATGACCGCACTCTTAAAGCACTCGTTCTAGCAGATATGTCTTTGTCACAGCCAGGCCAGTGGTTTTCTTCCTGATATTTGACTATCGGGATTGTGACCATCCTATGAGATTGGACGATAGGGATCCACACTACCAGCACTCTCAGGCCACTTTCCCAAGACAATAGGCTACGGAGCGGGCAGCCTCAAACGAGGACCCTTACATACGATCACTGATCGAATCGGGCCGTTAAGGCTTCTTTCAGACATGATGGATAGAAGATCAAGATCTGGGTAAACCTCATCAATTCCATTCTATGCCGGGGCGGTGCCATCATTTCTCCTTTCCGAGGAAGCATGCTCAAGTGCCGAAGACTTTGACTGACTTGAAGGATGGAATGAAAGGGGCGATGAGGGTATTAAGGTCGACCACAGGGAGAGGGCGCGTCGGGCAGCTCGACCACAGGGAGAGGGCGTGCCGGCAAGGGCGGTTAGGCTCAATTCCTTTCATTAAGATGTACTGCTCTTCCCTGTTGATATAAAAGAAGGCGCTTTCGGGCGAACGTCGGCCTTTGTGTCTCGACTTCCAGTGATGAGATAGCGATCCGAAAAGTAAATTACAGTCGTCAGCGGATAAGTCACATAAGCTACACTACTTTTAGAATCTCGACTACTTCTAAACTGCGGGTAAGAGGCTACGGGGTCAACCTCTACTTCTTTTATAAGAATACGAAGAAGCGGAATTCCAACAGCAAGGATTGGGATTTCACCATAACAATGATCAAGAAGAAAGATTCTATCCAAAAGAAATACTGAATTCAAACATTCAAATACTGAAATAATCAATCCATCCGGATAGGGAAGATTTGTTTCGGACTCTGATTCCGAGGATGAATAGGTCCGCGGGCGCCCTAAAAACACTCAAAGTCAAGTGGCCTATAGAGGATGACCAAACCACTTGACAAAAAAAGAGCGCCAATAGGGAACCCTTGCTCTGCTTTCCCCAGGAATTTCTATATTTCCCCTTTTCGGTGCCTGCTACCGTCAGGGGCTATTGCTCATTCTATGGGAGAACATCCATTTGGGCGCGTGTCCCAAAAAGCTGCTTAACATCTAACGCTACCTCTGAAGAGTAGTTCTATGAGTTTCCTTATTTCCTCAAGATGTGCCCTTGAATCAAGTATCTTTGATTCCTACACTCGGATCTTAGGGATGGACTTACAACTATAATAGATCTGTCTTAGGATAGCCTAAGGTCAGGGAAAGGTACTCCTTTTAGTAAACAAGTACCAGTCTCAGTTCAATCCAATCAGTGGGAGTGCGAGTGGGAGGCATCTGACTTATAGTATAGAAAGGTCTTCGTCCACACCTAGGCGGTGTGAAGAGTTCATGCTTCTTAACAACCCATTCATTCCTCTGATTCCGGGCAACCAACTGCACATCCAATTCTGATCATGGAGGGCTGGCTAGGTAAGACTCTTTTTTCTAGCTTATAATAAGAAAGAAGGGTGTTCCTAGGACTGGCCAGAATAGGCTAGGTCACACTAGCAAGGAAGGATAGACTTTTCACATTCTACGTCATTATTTTGACAACAGTGACACGCATTGAAATAAAAAAGGCAAGCTTACCTCGAATCCATCTGAGGGCTAGAAGATGTAGATCGGCTTTCACTTCAGTGCAGAAAGTATGCTAAGCCAGGGAGGGACGCAGTCGGAGGCGGAATTCAGTCAAGCGGGGGGGAAGTCAAGAGGGATGTGGGAGATCACGAGGCGCACTCAGGCCGAAGCGAAGGTTTTAAACATTTGGGTGATCTATCTTGTTCTAATTCTAGTTTGAACTATTTATACAATAGGTCGGACTTGACCCGCAGATGTAGGAAGCTATTCTGTATGTATGGTTTGCAACCGAACTGCGTTACCAAAGCGATAACGGAGACTATTTCTGAGGGTATGTACTAAAGCTTTCACGTGGTGACTTAGTCCAACTCTTTCAGACCCTTACTTTCAAGCAGCAAGGGGAGCTGCAGTGACTACCTTCCTTCACCTTGAAAGGTAGCGAGTGCACTACATTGAGTCTTGCTCCAATCAATTCCATTCATTCCTTTGATTTCATCCACTCATTTTCCTAAAGATTCTCTCTTTCAACGGAAAGAGCTAAATCAATGGATTTGTGGGAATAAAGGCTTTGATTCATTCTAGCTCTTAGGGATTTCAAAAGAAGAGAGATTGTCCGATTTTTGGGCATCCGTGTCCTCCTTCCTAGCAACCTCTTTCTCTCTTTCCTTCACTACTCCTGTAAGCCATAAAGCGACGGGGTAACCGGGTATTCACTCATACCTTCCCGCTACGCTTCCCTCCTTGTCGGCGTTTGGAAATGGCTCAGGAAGCAGATCTGAAAGGCGCATTCAAGCGATGATCAGAGGGTCAACTTGGGAAAGCCCTTCGGCTGCGGTAGTTACAGGATCATCGGATAGCTATGAAAGAAAGGACCGAGCTTCTTCTATAGCTGCCTATTCTGTAACAGTGGATTCTAGCACAACAACTTCTTCTTTGATTCAATTGCAGCTCCTTCTATGCTTATTAGGATTCGTACGCGGACTACGAGAGAGAACATATGCTACTCTGACTTTGCGCTACCCCCAGAATAAGGCCTGCTTCCCTTAATGTGAAATCGATTATGGTGGTCTTGATGCGGAGGACTGACAGGCTTCCTATCTTCCTAACCTCCAAAAGCGCATTCCTTTGTTCCATACCCCCGGCCGAGGGGCTCTCCTACCTTATTCTACGCGTGTTAGAATCGGATTTCAAAGAAGGAGAAAAACTAGGATTCTTTCAATATCTGAAGTAGGGACACCGACAAAATGGAAGTAGAAGGACTCCCATACTCTACCAGTAGACTCAATTCTAAGACCTTTCCTAGGTACAACCCCCACACCATCTCATTTTGTCAATAAGCCCGGCTCACTGCATTCCTATCGCATTCAAGGGTTGGAAGAGCTAATCAACTAGCCATCCTTTCCCTTTAACTGCATTGGAAGTGGACCATGCCCGTCTTTCTAATTGACTCGGTCAACCATTGGTCTTGTGAGTCTCGTGGATTTACCAACCTTGAGGTGGGAAGATCTTCTTTCCAATAGGCTAGATTTTTAGATTGTTTGGAAAGATTTCATACCTCTTTCTTCGTTCTTAAGAAAGACTCAAGCCTGATCATAAAGAGTTCGGTTGTCCCTCCAACCAATATGGGAATTCTGTCGATTGTAGCTAGGTGCTATGATTGATTCGTCTACCTCTGGGTCAGTTCTATCTTCCTCTGCTTGAGAATATTAGGCGATCCCTCGTTCGTTGCATCAATTTCATCATCTTCTCCCGTTGCTAAGTCCCAATGGCAAGGTCAACCATGTTCTATTGTACCTTCTTTAGGAAAGTCATGGGGCCCAGTCACGAAGATACGGTAGGAAAGTAGTTAATCCCTTTTTCCAATCCTCTACAGTAATGCCAAGCCCCTCCTTCAGTCTGATCTCACTTGATTCAATGTCTTCCTGACAAGTCAAAGGTAGCGGAGCGAAGCAGTCTGGTCTTTACTTTAATAACGTCTATTGCTAAGACAGCCTATTCTTCAACAGCTGTCACACCAGGTTTTTAAAAAGGAAAAGGCCTCTTTCAAGCTCTTAGTAGAGTAGCGGAATCAACTTCATTTATTTAGGGATTAAGTCACTGCTTCGATAGAAGCTGGCCAGGAGTTAATGCAAAGGCAAAGTTCTACAGGTACTTTAACGAGTTCTAAAAACCTTTCGCAACATCGATCTTTGAGTGCAGCTGGGGTAAGCCGCATCTTCTTAGCTGGAGTGCTTGAAAGTTACTGTCATTAAGACCCTTCACTTCGTATAGGTAGTATCGGAAAGAAAGAGGGATGCCGGACCTTCTTCTTTCTGGAAGCGGGAAGGTGAGTCACTTGACTCGAATGATCTAGCCAATCATTTCTCTAACGCAGCTTTCGCAGTTCATCGTATCTTTCAATATTAGCAACCAGTGAACTTGTTCACTTTTCAGGCATAGTGGAAATGCCGCCTCTACTCGTTTATGAACTGAGTCATAGCCTACGAGCCCACTACATATGGGATATACCTACTGTCTTTGGAGGACTCAATGTGGGCCTTTCTATCTACAGGAGCTGACTTAAGAAATAGAACAAAAAGGGCTGGTATCTTCTCCCCTAATATTTGGAGGTACACACAAAAGGTTTACTTGTTACTAATATAGCCCTTCTTTAGACCGCCCCTTTCACTCCAATAGTATGAATGATCGTGTCAATGCAGAGGAAATGAATGCATTTCTATACTATTCAATATTAAGCTTAAGTAAGTGAAATAAATAAACTAGATATATTATCTTTTATCTATTTCATTTATTATACCGGATTTGACGGAGCCTGCTCATGTACAACATGATTCGGATCTGATCATAGAAAGAATTCTCTTCAAGCAACCCAGCCTATCCTATGTATAGGGCTTACACGGCGGTTGGAACAAAGACACATTTGGTTTGTAAATTCCAATACCAATGTGGCAGGCATATAGCTACACAGACTAATCAATAGTTCAAGTCACACACTCCCATAATCCATTTTCTATTAAGACCCTCAACTCCCTAATATTATTTATTTGACAGGAATAGTGGAGGTTTTTAAACATGTCTTATTTATTTTAATAATCCATATTTATAGCAATCTCCCGGGCTTCCCCAAGTGATAAATGATTGATTCCAAATATCGATGATCTCTATAAAGGACCTGAAATACCCTGTTTACGTATCATTGGAAATAACATAAATACGGCAGTAAGAATACAAAAGTGTGTAAACTAGAAAACCGAGTCAAGGTGGATTGTCCCACACTAGCACTTCCACGCAATAATTCTACCAAAGGGGATCCTATTACAGGAATAGCTTCAGGTACACCTGTTACAATTTTCACTGCCCAATAACCAATTTGGTCCCAGGGTAAGGAATAACCAGTTACGCCAAAAGACGCAGTCAATACAGCTAGAACAACTCCAGTTACCCAATCGCGAGGTTTTTAAAATCCACCGGTAACACGAAATACATGCAGAATCATCATTAGGACCATCATACTTGTTCTATGAACTGATCGGATTAACCAACCAGCTTCAGTCATTATGTATTGAACGGAAGCAAAAGCTTCAGTAACAGTCGGACGATAGTCAAAAGTCATAGCAATTTGTACTAACGTAATTCCACCTAAACAAAAAAATATATTGACGTGGGGGTGGGGACGTATTTACTAGTTATATCACCCGCAATCGCCTGAATCTCGAGATCGAACCAATCATAAACTTTATTGAGATAGGTGGAACTCCCCCTCTGAGAACCGTATATGAGACTTTCATCTCGTACAGCTCAAGCAAAAACACCCAAATACTCATTTCATATGTAATGGAAAGTTTGATTTGATTTGGAATCAAAAGAAGAAAAATCCGAAATGTGGCGATAATACCTAAATCTCAAGTTGGCTCAGCGGTCTTTATGTTGATCCGTACAGGCCTCTTGATTCCTCTCTTTTCCTATTTATTAGTTTTTATGTATAATAAAATGGCTTTTATTATTTCTTATTGTATAGATAGGAATTCTCTTGTTATATTCATATGAATTGATTAAAATAAAACCTCAGATTCATACTAGAACCACGATGATTCAATCAAAATGCACCCGTAAATCATAGGGGATACAAAGACTGACACCTGTCCCAGTGCAGGCAGTTATGCTGGACTCTCTCCTACAGCCTCCTTCTTAGGTCTCGGTTTCTGTGCGGCTCCGTTCAAGTTCCATCCCAACTGTCTCATCTTGAGAAAGGGCAAGATTTTTTAGGTCAATCAGGCTTCGCACCTTCCTTTCTTCATGCGAACGAAGCGTAGCACTATGAAATGGATCCGTTGACGAGAAAGCGATCATTCCTTGGTTCCGATGGACAACTTCTATTATCGGGTTCAGAAGAAAGTGAAAAGCTGTCCTTTTGTTCAAATAAGTAGAGGGACTGTTAGAACTGCTTGTGATAGAATGGGGGCAAGGGCTACAACAAGAAGGGCAAGGAATACTAGAAGTATCAGGAGAAGAAAGGATGAGAGTGGAACTATACTTACTGTGGAAGCCTACATCAAAAGAAAAGACAGGCGGAACTCTACTTTATTAATCTTGTGGGCACAGCTAGCAGAGTGGAGGGAGCCGGTTAGGCTTCTTTCTTCAGTTGCTTTAGCAGCTGTGCATATCTTAACTATAGTCCGAAAAGAATATTGCTTCGTAGAGCAACTATGTCACTTCTGTCTATTAGTGAAAGGCTAAGGCTCCATCCATCCGAACTTTCGAACCTCTATCAAAGTTATGAAATAAGTTTGTTAGAGAAAGCTAGGTTTCCCTAAGGATTCATCGTTCCGATGATCACCTTCAAAGTGGAATGGATTGCTTGCCTATGATGTTGATGATTTTCCCCATCGTATGTAGATATCCTATCCTTTCAGCGGCTTAAAGGCTGGAATTTACGGACCGGACTACTACGTGTCGGTTCCTTTTTTTTATCTTCTTTGTTAGATAGTCCAAATAAAACGTAGTAAAATAGAATGCTTTTGTCAGTTCAGAAAGCTAGTCTTCTTATTTAAGAGAAAGAGAATTCCTAAGCTAATAACAGGCGGATTCTCAGCATCCACCTTTTCTATTCCGAGCAGCGGATTTGTCGCTAACCACCAGATATTCAGCAAACACCGGTCATCCCAGTTTCATTAGCCCAGTAGAATGAGGCTTGAACCTCTCCTCTCCCTTCCGGTCGAGCACTACGTTCCTCCTAATGGCAAACTTCACTCCTTTCCTTAGATGAAGGGATATAGATGATGAAGGAAAGCTGTCCAATCCGCTTCAATCACACCTATGTCAATTTGGCTGAGATCTTTCTACCTTTCCCTCTCCTGCATCTGGGACTCTATTTACTGCGCTTTGCTTCTTAAGATGATGATTTTGCCAAGTTCCTGACACTTCTCAAGCTAGGGAGCTCACCTCTTCCTTGACCTTGAATCACCTGTCTTGCTTTGCCGGTGTACACTACTTTACTGAAAGCGAATAGTGCGCTACTCGACCGGGAATATAAAATGTTAGCCAACACTATCAGGATTGGGTATAAGCAAGAAAGAAAGCGAAGGCAAAAGCCACTATCTTATCTACATACGCTATTGATTGAGTAGCCAAAAGAGTAGAGAATCAAAAATTGAGCGAACAATGGAAAAAGAGTGAAAACTCTGAATCAGAAGGCAAGTCTATTGACTTGTTACCATTTCTCTCCGCCATTCAAAGAGAAAGATCCGGCCTTCCTTGCCCGATAGATTTGACGTAGATGTATATAAGGTGGGTGCCGGGTTTCGTGAAAGATCACTGGAGTTAGTGTCTTCCTTCTCACTTATTCTCAAAGTTTCGGGCTATTAGATAGATCTAACGGAACTATTGGCCACACCAACGAGTGGAATACCTGGAACGAGTCTAAGAGAAGAGCTAGATTCTATTATCCCGATTTCTGGCTGGACTTTCCCTTTCGACTGGCATTCCATTCCATCAAGAGATTCAATAGCAGCTCCTAGCCCGATTCCAAGACCAGTTTGAAAGTGAAAGCAGTCTTGATCCACTATAGGAAAGGAAAGACTACTATAGAGTATGCCCCCAACCCATGATATGGTATATGGTCGTTCTCCAGCTATACCTATATATAAGATCGCTACCAACTGGGACAAACTTCTCCCTCCGCTGAGCCATCAACAATCTTACCATCAAGCTGACGACGCCGTTTAGTCTTTTGCTCCTACAGTTAAGTTTAAGTCAAAGGCTACGTCCGTAACTTCCTTTACTCTCTCTTGAGCGCTTTCTGGTGAACACTTATTGTAACCATTGACTTCGATTTGAACTAGTTTCAAATTCATCCGAATCTCTTTCTCTTAATAATACTTCAAACAATTCTTATTCCCATCTCTCCAATCTTTTGTTAATTGGCAAGGCTCCTCGAACCTTCTTTTAGAGCTTCCCCTTTCTCTGGGTAGACTGACTCTGGATACAAAGCAAAGAAGACCAAGCCTAGCGACTGTCATACCTGGTAAGTCCATCTCTCGTTGTTCGATAGGACCTGGAAAAAGCATGCCATTTCTTCGATCGTTCGTTAGCTCCCCTGCCCTGAGACTGAGGCCGTTAAGGATCGTGGTACACCTTTTTTCTAAGGTCTATATCGAAATCTCAGACGGATACGAATTCTTCTTTGGAAATGGTACTAGCATCTTCGAACGCGGATACGTGGAACAATCAGCAACGGTTGGATTCAAATCCTTCGTAACGATTGATTCACTTCTCTTACGATGTTAAGAATTTCTTTTATTTTAATACCAGTACTCAGAAAAACTACAGCGGATAAGCGCATCGGATATATAGGTTGCAGCTGCCGCTGTTAGTCCTATAGCCTAGCAGAACATCTAATCTATTATAACCTCTGTCCTTGCCCGCTATCTGACTGCCAAAGAGAAGAGAGCAAGAGCTGACGATCTTTACGAAACCGCATGATCGTCTGCTCAACCCAAGTAAACCCGAATGGGCTAACTTCATAGCCCGGTCACTCTAACTGAGGCTTTCTACCTGATCATAGTTACGCAACTCCGACGCTAGGATTTGAATTAGATTGAGTGAGTCATTGGGTGATCTCCTGCCTCTGGATTGCCTACCAAATGCAACTGGGGACATACATAGAAAGGACCAGGCCCCTTTCCTTCTATTCTTTCTATTGTGCGTGCCTATCTGTTAGTCTTATTCAGTACTTTCCCCTTTCCTCCTCCGTCATTTGCTAGTAGGCCTGCTCTGTTAGTGTCTTGGTACAAAAAAGAGGACGTAGTCGGGGCACAGAAGAGTACGTCTTTCTATATGCCCAATAAAGGCTCTCTCCCCGATCTCAATAGAAGTTAGAGCGGTTGCACAAATATGAAATATAATTTAGTAAGAGTAAACCCACCTCTGATCCAAGCTTAGCTCCCAAGTCGGGATTTCTTCCTAAACCTAAAGTGAGGACTTTGCCCCGTATAGGCAGATGGGTATAAAGTGGGTCACTCTGCCAAGATTCAATCTTTCCCCTGATCTTTCTTTTCTTTGAGTCAGTCCGTCCTAGGGTGCTGCTCTGTTCCCTACTTATTGTATAAGGGAGTCGTGCTTCTCTTCCTCTTCCACAGGTCTCTCGAACCTGCACTGCAGGTTGCTGCTATCCCCCGAAGAGAATAGACGAAGAGGTTCTTCCCATTATGGAATGCAAGAGCAAAGGGGGAAATCCCAGTATTGTAAGAGAAGGGTCAGCTCATCCAAGCGGAGCTAAGAGGTGGTGCATTTCTGAGTCACTGAGGAACCAAGTCTATCCACGAGTGGTAAACCCTGTTGTTTACTTTCATTGCCTCGTGGATGTCAACCCAGTTTTGTCCAATCGATTGGGTATTGGTGTTGTCCCCTTAAGCTATAAGGTAGGCCGCTTATTCCCATCCAAAAACCGGATCCCTAGGCCAACCCTACAGGAAAGCTACTTAAGAAGACAGAACCCCGAGGGAAATAGTGAATCTTTTCATAGGTACTTACCTTCGTTACTAAGATGGGTATATCCGGGTTTCTAGGGTTACTTCCTAATAGCTAGGCAGACTCGCAGGATCCTGATAGTGCGCATTTGTATTAGTACAAAAATGGATCTATGCCCGAGTGCATTACCAAGCTGGGTAGCTAGTAGTTCTTGTTCTTGTCATTCCTACTAGTCGGATAGGAAGAACTAACTGCCTAGCTACCTAGTTACAAAGAAGAGAAGAGAGCTACGAAGAGTTTGATTGTTCTTGGGCAACAGAATCCGTAACACAATCAGGGGTGCCGGGCTTGGCTCAATATCGGGATAGAAGGAGGCCTAGTTTCCTAGGCTGTTTTCCAGGCTAAGGTAACAAAGTTAGACCGAGACTGACTTCCTCTACAAAAGAAGTAGTAGAATAAGATGCGAGAGAGCCATGCCTTTAGAACAATAAGGTTTTGATTCTGGGGTCAGCTGGGATCAGGATTTTACACTAAACAAAAGAGAGTGCGAACATTATTAAAGTACCAGACAAGCAAGTACGTAACCCCAATCACGAAAGGGAAAAGGGCACCCATTAATGGAGGAAATAGCCCTATATTCTATTCTCTTACGAGATTTGGAGGACAAAGAATAGCACGCTTCTCTTGCCTGACGGAAGAATAGAAGGAACCTATTCTCTTACACAATCAGCTGTGCACAAAGATGTTCCTACTTATATTGAGAGTTACCCCGGAGATCTTCATCTAGTGCTCGGGAGATACTGAACTCCATATAAAACTATAGTTTTTTGTTTTCAAAAAATTGGTCACGTTTGTGGAGCTCCTTCGCCCGTGTTAAAAGCAAAAAAGAAGGTATACTTATAAAATTCAAAAAGTTTGTACATCAAGTACTCGACGCATCCTTTCTTTCCACTTTATTAGCGTTAGTAGGTAGGGAGGACTAGTCAATTTCCCCCCGGGTTGTTGATGTAGTTGCTTGTAGTTTTTTGATTGAGTTGCTAGCTATAAAGAATATATATAGTTATATAGTTCAGGAGAGAGAATCCATGTTCAGTAGTACTCCTGGTTCACCGGGTTCTACCACTTCAGGTCCCAATCCATAGTATTGATCCGAAACGCTAGCTATATGGTTAATGAAAGTCGAACGATTGGACGAGTCTTTTCTATTCCGTAAGGTAAGTAAGTCGGTGAACTTTCTCCCTTCCGTTGGTCAACAACCAACCACAGCTCTCTAGAGTAAATACTCCTACGGGCTTGACGGAGTTCAGTCTGTATGGAAGGAGGAAACCCCTGCAGCAGGTGAGGGTTTGAATCGACCTCAGGCGTATTAGGTTTTTTCGATTTTCTTATCTTTGCTAGTCAAGTTCGAAAAATAATAGAAAAGACGGTAGGACATTTTTTTGAATTTTCATCTCTTCCGCTCCTGCACCAATACTGAGATAAAAGGAATAAAAGGAGCCACACCAACCCTTTAGTTTCCCTTGGATAAATAAACTTGATCCAAAGGATAATTATTAGAATACGATGATAGCACCTGATTAGTGATTAGCAAGAAAAGCTTTCTCTTCTCTGCTCTTAGCAATGATCTGTCTAGGGCTAGGGCTACTTTCAAAACAGCGGATTCTGTATCTTCTCCGACTTAGAATCGAATTCTTACCCTTCAATCGGCAGGCCTTGGCTTAGTTTTAGAGGTTAGTTACACATCTATCTCACTTGTAACTACCTTACATCCACCTTTTCGGCTTAGGTTACTCAGTTCCCTGACGGGGTTTTGGCTTTTCCTTGGCCTTCACAGAAAGCTAAAATCGATGAAGCCTTGCCCAGCCATTGGGAATCAAATCCCTTCGAGAGGTCTGCGTCTGGTCCATTTAACAGGCGGGAACTCCATTAGCCTTCCCACTCCCAGGATTCTGGACTCTAGCTGAGGGAGTGGTGTTGAGCTGCACTGCACCGTATCAGCTATCGACAGCGACGATCCATTTCCTTTCGGACCGACAACCAGCCCATTCGACAGACCCTCGCCTAAGCCAGTTGAGAGGGGACTGTTCTCACTCACCTCCACATTCTTCATCGTAGAAGAAAGCGTACTTGCCTGTAGAAAAAAGAATAGTCGCTGTAGTCGTCTATCTATGTAAAATCTTTAGTAACTTCAAAGGCTCGTGAATGATAGGTGTCAGTCTTAACAAGAAGGGAAAAGAGGTAAACACCTTTTTTTGGTGAGGTAAGGCACCTCCCACTTTCTGCTAGACCAAAAGAAATCGTGTATGTAATCCGCCCTCAAAGAGAGCTCCGCTCAAGAGGACTACATTCAACAGAAGAACGAATGAAAAAGGAATTCCTACAGGGAAAGGCAAATTTAAGGCTTTGGGACAACATATTAGAATGGACAAACAAAGAAAGACAGAGATAGGGTGCATGCTCCAGCCCCGGTGGAACACTAAAAAGGGACAATCCAGAATTCTAGTTATCACTTCAAAGCAATATCGCATGAACAAAGACGAAAAGAGATATCTTCCATTGGCACCTTTAGTTACTTTGTCAATGGTTCGATTAGATGCTCTTCTACAAACAGGACTTGTCGAGTCTGGTTCGAATCGGGACTGATCGAGTAGAATTAGCGCTTTCTTTCATTTTGCCCTAGAAGGCAGGCTACTGATTAGCAAGAGGAGATGAAGATAAGATAGGAATAGAATGCCGTCTTAGTATAACAGTAAGGGATACTTTTTCTTTTGCAAGAATTAGCATTACCACAGCTATGGACTCAGCTGTTACAGAAGCCACTGCTATTGAATCTTATTAAGGGGAATGAAATTATGCCCATCTAAGAGGAAATGAATCATCATAAGTTGTTCAAGACTTTGACTACCAATGCTGACTAGCTGCAATAAAGACTCTTTTTTACGAGATCACAATCGAATATCAAATATCTAAAGGGAAGGGACTTTCATATCTTTCTTAGAATCTCTCATATCGTAAGAATAAGAGTAGCTTAAGCTTATTAGTATAAAGGGCACCTTTCCCTGACTACTACATTTTTTTTGTTTTCAGCTGGCACAGGTCTTCAAAGCAGCGAGACCCCCTTAATAGCGCTGAGCTAATGAGCTAACGGTTCTAGGATTGGTTCTCCGGCCAAGCTAACTAGCAAGTTCGTTTAAGACATTCGATAGCTTAAGTAAATTGATTTGCTTATAGAGTATCTCCCAATTGATTAGATTCTTCTCTTAAGATAGTGCTTTTTAAAGTATCAGCTCTATTGTTTCAGTTCCAATTTTGTGTAGTGAGTTTTATGTCTAGCCTATAAGTCCCGTTAGGGGATGGGGATCAAAATGCAAGCAGGTAAAGGCCTCTTTACGATAGACGAGGTCTTCTATCTGTGCTCTCTCTTCTGTCTGTTGAGGTTTCACATCCTGTTGAGGGTTAAGGGCGTTAAGCATGGTACTGATTTCTTTGAAAACACTCAGCCTGCCGGTACTCTTTTCTATTCTTATATGAGATTAGAGCATGATCATCAGATATACTATGATTGTTTAAGTAGTAAAAGAAGAGATCGATTATATCTTTCTCTCTATTAGATTCTTCCTCGACCCTTAGCCCGGTGCTCATGACGCGCTACGAACCCTCCACCGTGCCGGGTGAATCCCTGCTTCAATTTATTCCACTTCATCTTCATTTATAGATTACGGAACATAGAAACTCTCTAATCTAATAAGAAAAAAAAAGGTTTTGTCCGCGTCTAAGACAACCAGTGCTACTTACTATATCGGATCGGGCTATCAGTTTAGCTGATAAAACATCGGGAAATCCGGACTTAATCTGGATGGTTCGATCCCAGCTCGTGAGAAATGAGTGAGAAAGAAGAGCGCATTCGTGCTTCGTGGATTCCATTCATAAGCTGAATTTCTCAATTTCTCGTTGATCGAAGATGAAGAAGCTTAAACTTCAAAGCCTGGGCAATAGGAAATGTTCTTATTGACTATTCTCCCGGTCTTTTTAGACCAAAGGTCTTAGTATTGGATCCACACAGCATCCGGCTTTCATTCGGAAGTTTGGAACTCTGAGCAATTCACAATCTTGTTAGCGCACAGGCTGACCAAAAAAGAGTGTAGGAAGGTTTGTTGCTCCAGTGAGAACAGAAGAGAAAAGAGCTGGGGCAGGGGCTGCGCGTCTCTTAGTTAGCCTTTGAAAAGGGATAAGTAAAATGGCCAAGCATCCATCTACAACTACTTATTGTATTCGACTGACAGAATGAGATTGACATTCTAAGTCATAAAGAAGGAGAAGCGCAAGGGGTCTAAAGCGCTAATTGCTAGATTTAGTCACTTAGATAGAGCCAGTTAGTTTTTCAATCTTTTACACAATCTAGTTTCCTTTCCAGGCTGAGATCCAGTGTCTGTTAAAGTTTGCTTCTAGGTAGTTGAAGTTAGAGTCTCTCTTACTGTTGTAGTTGCTTTGACCTTTCAAGACAGTGTTCAGTTTGAAGTCATAAGTGTTTTAGTTTCAATCCATGTAGTTGGATTTCCTATGTGTTCAATTCCATCTCTTGGAAGTTCTCTTGGGTCATTGAGATTGAACTTATTAAAGGAAAGGGCATTTATCCCGAGGTTGATAAAGTAGCACGAACTTTAGTTGGTCTTCATTGCGCACCATCCGGCTGGTAAGAAGTGGAAAGTGTAAAGAAATGAATTAACCGAGCCTTACTTCTCTCTCTCCCTTTAGACTAGGCTTGCTTTCTTTTCCTGTGTCCGGCTCTTATTTCAGTCTTTCCTTCCGCTATACCTTATCTCTTTCCGCTTCGACCCTTTGCTTCCCTGGGCACTGCACTCCAGTCTTGCTTCCCCCTCTATCAATCAAAAGAATATGTTAATCGTTACCGATACCAGACAGAGTTGCTTTTCCTTGCTCCAGAGTCGCATTCAACCCCTTACAACATAAGTCCAATGAAAATTGTGACAGTTGGAGGAGAAATAGACTGACTTTGACTTGTAGGCATAGCACATTAGCCTATTTCCTTCTGCGAGTCAGAAAGCCTTAACGCGGGTGCGGGAGAGAAGCACTTTTCATCAGTCTAATTGCATGGCTTCGACAGACTCTTCCTAGTTCGTGCTACGCTAAAAGAGAGTCAGTCTCACCAATGTTAGCAGCAGCTTATGAAAGAAAATCGAAGTTCCCAGCTAACGACTCTACTTAAGCCACTTCCTTTGTTGCTACCGTGTTCGTTCAATCAAAATGAATAGAATCCGGTTTCCTTCGCTCCCTTTCCTAAAAGAAAGAATTGACTGACCTTGCTCGGCTATTGAAGTAGGTATGTAGTAAGGGGACTCTTAGTTATTTAATATTCCATTCACACCAGTCAGACAAACATGAGAAAAGTCAAGCCTAGATGCAATTATGATATTCTTGTTATCAAGTGGCTCTGCAACATACATATTAAATTCACTATATAGGTAAGACCGGATATGCGACATTCAACAACCATGTTAAGACAAGAACGGATCCGCTGTTCTGTTTGCAAGGAACTGACATAACATAAGAATTTACGAGGATAGATAAGTTCCCTTTCTAGAATATTCTTTTCTTTTTTAGATTTCTCTTCGAAGAAGTTGTTGCAATTACCTATGTTCTTCTGAAAGCTAGTTAGTTAAGGGATGGCAGTTAGTCAGCTAGGCTTTGAAGCTGTTGGCCTGTAAGCCAGTCTTCTTCCCTTTTTCCTTTCCTCTTCTTTTTTCAGTTTTTTACTTCTTACTGAAGCGAGCAGAATAGCTATTCTAAGCGGAATTGACTAGAAAATAGATATATCTTGGCTCTTCCGCCAGGAAGTCCGAAAGCAAGTCAGTTGTAGGCCAGGTCAGTCATCAGTAGTTCTAGTTTTGTTGATTGGGAGGACGCCCCCACCCCAAGCCCAGTGTTGAGACCCCCCTTATCGGGGGTTCAAAATAGATAGTCTTTGAAAAGATGAAGATTATCCTTCGATCATAAGCCAATTCTATTTGCCGGCGTTCAGTTAAACTAGAGGACAGCGTTTACGCGGGGGGCATTTGGCCTATTGAATCCGCTTCAGTAGGAGTAGCACGTTTTCGACCAGGCTTGGCTTATTCTATAGCATTTGTGCCATCTATAAGATCTCTGCATTTACAGGTAAAAAGTCACATGCTTTCCTTTCTTACTGTATTGCCGAATCCATCAGAATCTGATTCTCACTCTTTGTTCGGCCACGGTTGCCGCAGTCCTTTTACTTATATAGAAAAGAGAAGTCGTCTTCTAATGGGCACCCGCTTTCTTAAGTAACCTCTCTAATTCAACTAGTTCTGTTTTCTGGGAATGAACTAGCCTAGAGGAAATGGCGTCAAGCCTCTCAATCAAGTACCCAGGAAGAGTTGATAGGGGAAGAAACTAAATTTGTAAGGAATTCTTCCTAGCTTGATGGTCAATCGAATAGATAGAAGATCTAGCGCCTTGGTCAGAAGGAATAGGGCACGGCACAATAAAGCGAGTACAAGTTCGTGACCTAATATTAGTGTTTTTTGATCGCTATCATACGTTGGAAAGCAAATGAAACAAACCAAAGCACTACTTTATGGGGTAGCTCCCTTATCTCATTGCTTACTAAGCGCCAAAAAAAGAGTTCAAACAGTAAGAACTCGAAATCATCAAGTGGGATGGACAACGAAGTGGATCGATCTGACGGTTTGGAGTAAGGATTCGATTGGGGCTATGGAAGCGTAGGGAACTACTCGACTTGGGTAAGAAATCCAATACCGTCTCCCTTTATCTTTTTTTTGTCTGTAGGGTACCAGTCCTATTACACCGTTATCGGGTTCGAATCCAATACATAGAAAGAGGGTAAGAAGACACGAAACTTTATGGATCGGGGATCGGAAGCAATACATACTATTCTATTTTAATTAAAGGGAAGAAGTGAGACTGATGGTTCTAAAATATACTCGTTAGGGTTTGGTTTCTACCATGTCTTTATTCTTTCTTTTTCAAATAGACTCTAAAGGTCTTACGGATGAAGTGCTTACGCCCACCCTTCGATCTGAAGGGGAACAACTCGATACGGGACAGCGTGCTTTTATGAACTATATCCCTTCCTTGAAGGTATGTCCGGTACGACCTTGATCAATCAATCATTTCAATTCCCTTTCCTTTATTGATTTTATTGTTGTCCCAGGAATAGGAACTTCTAAATTACTTACCTTTTAGAGGATTCTCGCTTCTTCCCGTCTCGCGTCTCTGTCTGTTTTCGCTCTTCTTCCCCTACATCTACTCCTTTCACCCTACGCTTCGGATTCCATACCGTCTGCCTTCCTCTCGCTTCGCTCGAGCTACTTCCTTCCTCGCAACAGCTAGTTGGTACCTGCGCTTCGGATGGCAGACCCTTGGCATACTCGCCCCGGTCATCTTCCATCTAGGGCTGCAATTCCCCTGTCTGATTCTAAAAGATGCCCCAAGATAGAAGAAGCATGAATATAAGGACAAGCAAGTTTAGTGATCCTGGGGAATGAGCCTAATTCCAATTTGCTTGAAAGAGGAAGAGAGAAGAATAGTGAAGATACCGACGGAGATTACCGGTCTTAGTTAGAATCTGTTGTAAATACATGTGAGGGAGATTGCACATTAGTCTTAGTAGCATGGAACTTCTTCTTTGTACGAGTCTTTAAAGGGCTTTGCGACTGCTACATAATAGGCTGCTCCCGAATGTCCCACTACGCCCCTGCTCTTGTTCTCGACTCCGGTGCTATTGACTCAAGTTTCTATGGAACGGAACCTCTTACTTACTATCCTCAATCCACCTATTGGTTGATCAGATGATGGCTAGATATCTTCTTAAGCGAGAGATCATTAACTCCTTAGGATAAGAAGAGAGAAGCACGAAAAACCCTAGCTTTCTGCCACTTTTGATTGGAAGCTAAGTATGTTATGCGGATCTCTCCCTTACTAATGGTAATGGTTTCAATACTCTTACTGTCCCATGAGAAAGGATAAGTCCTTTAGGATTGATAAAGGTTCATCTTAGGAATTGCACTATAGGTCATTCATGCCATCTTCACCTTCACTTGCCATGGTCGTCAATGCTCACCTTGCCATATCCCACGCTCGTAGCAAGAACAACAAAGTCAGGATGCTTTCAATGACGGTTCTTTTCCTTTCCTTTCTTTCTGTCTGGATCCGTGGCCTTGAATCAAGATTGGTTGCTTAGTTATCATCACTTGAAGCAAATGGGAGGTTGAACAAAATTGAGTGGATGGTTAGAAAGACCAAAATACACAAAGGATTTGTAATGGATATTCTCTAAATCATTTTAGAGGCCGTTAAGGTCTGCACATAAACGGAATTCGAATTGGGACTTTAAGTTAGTAGAAATGATCAAGAAGTACTAACCACGATTCCGACCGTCAGTATGCTCCTATCCACCGATTAAGTAAATAACTATCAAACTAATCTTTTATTTTGAGTCATTTATGAGAAAGGAGAATAAAAGAAAATAATTAAAAAATTAGATGACATGATTCAAAAATTAATGGAATGTCGAATTATTTTTCGTAATTGAAGGTTGAATTGTTACAATTTTATTCAATGTTTGATTAACAATCTTAAAATGAGATTAAAATATATATTTTAAATAGAAAATATAGCAAACTTGGTCTAATTTGGGGAACTTGGGAGAAGTTTTGACTCTATCCTACAAGTAAAGATAAAGAAATGTCCAACTTTGTGACCTTTGAGGATGAGGTGAAAATCTCACGTACGGTTCTGTAATAGTGATAACGATGTTCTAATCGACTATGATTATCTAACAGTTCAAGTACAGTTGATATAGTTGAAGCGCAGTCAAAATAGGGGTGGAATTTGTGGTTATAGGGTTTCTCATTTTCTTCTCTAGCTGAGTGTGAGAGATTACCTTTTGATTTACCAGAAGCAGAAGAAGAATTAGTAGCAGGTTATCAAACCGAATATTCAGGTATCAAATTTTGTTTATTTAATTACATTTAAGTTAGGAAGTATCATAAACATAAAATGGTCAGGTCATCATGAAATATTTCTATTTTCTTTTTATGGATTTACCCGGGCCAATGCATGATTTTCTTTTAAGGGATCGGGTCTGATCTTAGGAGGTCTAGGAGTAGTATTACTTCCCAATTCCATTTCTTCGGCCTTTTCGTTAGGATTGGTTCTTGTTTGTATATCCTTATTCTATATTCTATTGAGTTCTTATTTTGTAGCTGCCGCGCAACTACTTATTTACGTAGGGGCTGTAAATGTTTTAATTCTTTTTGCTGTGATGTTCATGAGTGATTCAGAATATTACAAGGATTCCCGCCTTTGGACTGTTGGAGATGGGGTTACTTTGGTGGTTTGTACAAGTCTTTTTATTTCACTAATTACTACTATTCCAGATACGTCATGGTATGGGATTATTTGGACTACAAGATCAAAGCAGGTTCTAGAACAAGATTTGATAAGCAATAGTCAACAAATTGGAATTCATTTATCAACCGATCTTCCATTTGAACTCATTTCACTAATTCTTTTAGTTGCTTTAATAGGTGCAATTGCTGTAGCTCGTCAATATAAAATCAGCAGTTAAAATATTCCATGCTTGTTATATGTGATTCAATCAAATCAATTTCATACTTTTTTAGATTGAAATGAATGAGATTGATAAGGAGTTGCTTAATGATGCTCGAACATATACTTGTTTTGAGTGCCTATTTATTTTCTATGGGTATCTATGGATTGATCACAAGTCGAAATCTGGTTAGAGCCCTTATGTGTCTTGAACTTATATTGAATGCAGTTAATATAAATTTTGTAACTTCTTTGGGGAGATATTTTCTCAATTTTTGTTATAGCCATTGCAGCCGCTGAAGCAGCCATTGGGCTGGCTATTGTTTCATCAATTTATCGTAATCGAAAATCAACTCGTATTAACCAATCGAATTTGTTGAATAAGTAGTATTAATGATAAGAATTCCAATATTCTTAAAGAAATGGAAATTGAAGGTTAAGGTATAATCTTCTCTGCAAAAGAAAGATAAACATAACAAATCAAAGTATTTTGGCCCTTTCTTTTATAACAAAGCAGTCCAGAAGTCAATTGATTAGAAAAATTCTGATAACTTGTTGATTTACCTGGTATCTAAATATAGGATTTGTTTATAAGCTTATTTATAAGCTTACTAGGTCGAAAATTTATGACGTTTAAAAATGTATAGATCCAATGTCACATTCCGTAAAGATTTATGATACATGTATAGGATGTACTCAATGTGTCCGAGCCTGCCCCACCGATGTATTAGAAATGATACCTTGGGACGGATGTAAAGCTAAACTAATTGCTTCGGCTCCAAGAACGGAAGACTGCGTTAGTTGTAAAAGATGTGAATCCGCCTGTCCAACGGATTGATTGAGTGTTCGGGTTGATTTAGGGGCTGAAACAACTCGCAGTACAGTATGGGTCTAGCTTATTGATACGTTCCAATAAACTATACTTGATTCAGTAGAATTTTATCTAAGAATCAAAAAATCACGCTCTGTAGGATTTGAACCTACGACATTGGGTTTTGGAGACCCACGTTCTACCGAACTGAACTAAGAGCGCTTTCTTATCACAGTAGATACGACTGTAAAGAAAAAGGATTGATTCTTTTTGTACCCCCACTTGCATGTAGAATAGTATCATAAAATTTAAATATGTCTGTCCAAGGGGATTTGAACCCATGAAATTGGGTACCCAAAACTAAGGCGCTACCAAGCTGCGCTACATCCCTTTCAATAGGTCTACAGTGTCATTGTAGAGAATCCCAGCCCTGTTTTCCGCCACATCGTTATTTCCTCCATCAATATAAACTTGCCATTTTATCTTTTTGATTTTGTCTTTATTGATTTATATACTCATCATCCCGCCGCTCCTACCAACGCTTACTTACTTATGAGCAAAACGGGTTCTAAATAATCAGCCCTTTGAATAAAATAAGCGAGGCTTTCCCGATAGAAAGATTTGCATGAGACAGAGATCCCAATTCCGTGTATCCGGTTAAGCAAGCCCTGCCCGCCAGTTTCCACCCAGACAAAAAAAAGGTGAGCGCCTAGCGCGAAAGGTTGCTTTACTAAAAGGCCGTTAAGGATTGAGCTTTAGAAAGCCGTTGCGCTAATGAGCAAGAAAGGACGTTAGCCTTTGATTGCTTATTACTAATAAGATATAAGGGACTTTTTCAGCGTACTCTGCTATAAGCGGACCGTTAGCAGGGTGCCGCGGTTTGTGGGCTTGAAGGACCTAGCGCCGTGACAAGTGGTATCAGAGCCAAAGGTTGGGGCAAGCCATGGCTAGTAGGAAGAACGCGTAGGCTAGTGCCGTCGAAGAGGATCGACGGGAGCAGACTCGTGATCGTGTGGATCGCCTTGTTACACAACTGAAGGGAGAGATTTCGAGCGAGCGGTTGCTTCTCTGGAGAAAGATGGGCTGGTTAGGCGGACAAAAAGACGTAAAGAAGTCGGAGCGTGAAGTGCAATTAGATTCATTTTGTGTTGTGGACAAGCAGAATGGAGGGTTTTCCTGCCCGGTTGTGGTCCGCCATGTTGATGAGCCAGCAAACAGGCCCCATACGCGAGTATGTGAACTTTCGTAGTTCTCCCTGGTTTGGTATGACGGAAGAGGACCGGCTCCTCGATTTCATGAAGCAACCCGCGCCAAAATGTCCAAGATTTAGGGGCGGCACAGGTAGCTAGCCTGCTAGTGCTAGATTGAAAGTACTTAGCCAGGGGGAGTCGAGACCAGGCCAACCATAAAGTATCGAAAGGCAAGGACTCCAAGAAGAAGCCAGATCTGAGGCCAAGAACAGCGAGCTCAAGATCAGGAGCCAAGGCAAGGCAAGGCAAGGCGGACCGAAGAAGGAAGGCTGAATCTGCTCCAAGCCCCTAAAAGAAATGGAAAGAGTTAATTTTTGCCTCAAATTGGATTAATGGATCCGAGGATCACTCTTTCACCTTCGGTAGCTAAAAAGCTCCTCGCTTCGCTTTTGTTCAATTATAAAGAAATTTCGAAATTGATGGAGATTTGTAGCATCATTCAAGTAAATACAGATTAAGATCGTAGAAACATGAGCTTGTGATATAGCTACACCTAATTCCAGACCGGTTAATGCAAGAACTATAAATAAAGGACCAGGATCCCCTATGAAATAGAAAAGATCATTCATACATAGCATAGTCCAAGCGGACCCACTTAAAATCTTTACTGAACTATGACCGGCCATCATATTAGCAAATAAACGTATTCCTGAGCTTAATGCGCGAAAACTATGAGGGATTAGCTCAAGGAGTACTAAAAAGGGTGCTAACGGCAGTGGGACTCCTGCGGGTAAAAAAAAGCTTAAAAAATGAAGCCCATTTCTTTGAAATCCCACTAGAGTAATGCCAATAAAAATGGAAAATGAGAGACCCAAAGTAATGAGAAAATGACTTGTAACCGTAAAGCTATAAGGTATCATACCCTGGGGATTACGAAATAACAAAAAAGTAAAAGTGACCGAGATGCGAGGGGAAAACTTTTGTTTAACATTTCCGGAAAGACCACCTATTTGTTCGTTTACCAGGTTCAGCACGAAATCATAAATAAGCTCTACCAAGGATTGCCAAGCATTTGGTACTGAGTTTCCTCCTCCATTTTTAGTAACAAAATGAAGCAAAAGTAGGACCAAACTGAGAGTGAGTAGCATAAACAAAGATGGATTTGTGAATGAGAAATACAAGTTTCCTATTTTCATAGGAATCAATGGGAGGATGGTAAATTGCTCAAGTGGGCTGTTGGGCGTAATCGTAAGAATCACTTTTAATTTCATCCTTGTAATTCCGCTTCTTCCTCTAAAAAAGAAGAAAGGCTTGTCGAAAATTGCCTTGGTCCAACCAAGAAAGAAATGGGAGTCTTTGGGCATCGCTTGGATCGAGTTAAGTCAAGACTGCTTACCTAAACCCTCACAGCACACAAACTAGATATGTCTCTCCGTCCAACGTAAGGTACCCCATTCCATCTATCCCCTATTTCGTGTAGAACGTATTGAAATCCAGTACTACATCCGTGAATGGTCTATTCGTTCTGTGGGTAAGGGAGGGGATGTGTATGCAGGTCTAGGACGATTGCCTAATCCGTAAGCATGAAATGGAAGTCTTCGAAGTGGTACAATCTGGCTAAAGCCAATCCTTTCCCAAAGTCCCAAAGAGTCCAAATCGGCCTTTGAAGCATCCTAATCAATCCTTTCCATCCTATCATTCATGGTGATTCAGTCTTTTTCTTTCGTTAGCCATCTTTGTGATCGAACAAAAACTAGATATATCGAGTTGAGCTAGACTGCATGACATGATTGGCTTGTGATAGAAAGGCCGTTAAGGAGGCTTTTGAAGGGCTTTTCTCGAACTCGAAAGGATAAATGGAATTGATTCTTGATTGAAGTATTCCATCAAAGTCCGATCTCTGTCACTGTAAATGCTGGCTTCCTAAGCAATGAACGACGAATTCGTCTCTTCGTGAGAAGGGATGGGAGCCGAAAAAAGAAGCCTTTTCTGCCCGCACTACTACTTACTACTTACGTCATTTCTTGTGGGCTGAGGCGAAAGGGAGCATTGGAATGGTCTTAACCCCTGAATATTCAGACAATACAAAGAAAAAAAAGATTGAGACAGTTATTCATTCTATTGAGTTTCCTTTACTTAATCGAACGATCCAAAATTCAGTTATTTCAACTATGGTCTTCACTCCTTACTTTATGGCCGCTTCTCTATGGTACCAGTTGTTGCTTCATTGAATTTGCTTCCCTAATAGGGTCACGATTCTACTTTGATCGTTATGGACTAGTCCCAAGATCGAGTCCTAGACAGGCGGATCTAATTTGAACAGCCGGAACAGTAACAATGAAAAATCCCTAGTAAGATTATATGAGCAAGAACCAAAATATGTTATTGCTATGGGAGCCTGTACAATTACCGGAGGTATGTTCAGTACTGATTCTTAGAGTACTGTTCGGGGAGTTGATAAGCTAATTCCTGTGGATGTCTATCTGCCGGGCTGCCCACCTAAACCGGAAGCAGTTATAGATGCTATAATCGTAAGAAAGGAGAAATCTATGAATAGGTCTCAACAATTACTACCAATCACAAGTTTCGCGTTGGACGCAGTATGAATACTGGAAATTATGATCAAGGATTCCTTTATCAACCGCCATCTACTTCTACTTCAGAGATACCTACAACAACTTTTTTCAAATAGAAAAGTTCAGTATCTTCCCATGAATAGACAGGATTTCTTTAATAATCATCGTAAATATGAAAAACTTATACAAGCGGGAGAAGATGCAGGGTCCTTTGTCTGCTTGGCTAGCCAAGCATGAGCTAATTCATAGATCTTTAGGCTTTGATTACCAAGGAATAGAAACTTTACAAGTAAAGCCCGAGGATTGGCATTCCATTGCTGTCATTTTATACGTATAGGCTTAGAATTCTCTACGCTCCCCATCCGCCTATGATGTAGCACCCGGAGGGCTGTTAGCTAGTGTGTATCATCTTACGAGAATAGAGTATGGTGTGGATCAACCAGAAGAGGTATGCATAAAAGTATTTGCCTCAAGGAGCAATCCTAGGATTTGGGTTTGGAAAAGTGTGGATTTTCAAGAACGAGAATCTTATGATATGTTGGGAATCTCTTATGACAATCATCCACGCTTGAAACGTATCTTAATGCCCGAAAGTTGGATAGGTTACGTAAGGATTCCCCCCATTTTTATGAAATACAAGATGCTCATTGAATGATAAGAAAGCCACTTATACTATTTAAGATATTCAAAGCTTGTACGTTCTCTTCTAGATTAACCAGAATAACGGAAGTCTTGTTTAAATTCTCGATAGGCTATAACAAAAAAAAGGGTTGGAAGATATCTATTTCAGATGAGCCAAACCAATAGGATGAACCAAAGGAGTTCTGTATCATGAAGTTTGACTTTGTACCACGCATATTACTTAGATGGTTCTATAAAGTTATGTAGGTAGGAATGAAGAAATCGAACCGGATTCTATTTATTTGTATCTGAACTGAATCTTGTCTATTTCCATTTCTCTAGATTCGACTTTTGAGTATCTCAACCATTAACCTTTTGAACGCGTCTTTCAAATATAGATTAAGTATTAACATTCTTTTTGACTTACGGGATGGACATAAAGATAAAAAAGATGAAATAGAATCGTTATCTAAAGTATCTAAAAGAATTCTACCCATCTATAAAATCAAAATAGATGGGATATATCTCGGCGAGATGGATAAAAGTATGTGTTATGATCCAAACTCAAAATGAATAGGGATGTCGATTCATATCAATTAATTTATTCATTCATCCAAATTAATCATGTGCCAGGAACTTGAACTGGTGACACGAGGATTTTCAGTCCTCTGCTCTACCAGCTGAGCTATCCCGACTAAGTCCCAATGTAGCATCCTCATTTTATTAGAGGGCGGGGGGCTATGTCAATTAAAAGGGCGAAAGAAGATTCAAAAGTTTGATCTAGGTACTGGAATTTCTTGGATCTTAAAAAAGACGACTTTTTCAGTTTCAGTATGAAAAGAGATTGTAAATCATTCAAATGGGGATTTCTTGCTCAAAGATGTATATCTTAGATATAAGATATAATAAGACATTTCCGCCCAGATCTATTTCAAAAAGAATAAATAGGGCATAAGAGATTGAACTTTAATAAAAGGACAGGAAAGTGGGTGTTTAAGCTTAAGCGTCGTGCAGCCTTCGGATGAGTTTACGGCTGTGGTATACCTATATCTCCAGCCAGTTCACCCATAATCGAATGCTTCATTGGAAGGTTGTTTGTTGTCCAACAAGATGCCTCTTGGTTCTTCTTCTGTCAGGAAGAGAGGTCAGTCTCTAATCATCTTTCATCCTACTCTAGATTGGATTCTTATTTATGTTCATTCCTTTGTTAGATCGATCCCAGTTCCTGAGTGAGCCTAGGGTTCTCAATTAAATGACGATAAAGGACGGGAATTGGGAATACCCTTTCTTCGCAGTCTTTACTATGTCTGGGAGGTTGAATGGTAGAACTCATTAGATCTGATCTGTCACCTTTGAAGTCCGAGCTGATAAAATGTAGCGTAGCGGCGAAGATGCGAACGAAGTGAAGTTGTATGGCGAACGAGGCGAAGTCCACGAAGTGACAGGAAAGACGTTAGGCGAAGAGAACGAGGAGTGAAGAGCCATAAGGCGAAGATGCGCAGCAGCGAAGTAAGTGAGCGCATCAACAAAGCAAAGAAGATATTTTGAATTCGAGAATGAAATTATTATGATCATCGTGCAAACAAATCACGAACGAGGAAGGGGTCGATCCCATTTCTAATTGTAAAAAACATAAATCACATCATGATGGTGCCAATAAAGCAGCTTGACCCTTGCGGCTATAGTAAAGAAGGGTACATCTTACCGCCATGGGCATCAAAACCCCTGGCCCCATACACCCCATATACTGGAATTGATTTGAGAAGGAAATATTCGGATATCAAATATTATGCCAGGTACAATTCGGATAGTAATGATACTAGCAGAAATTGGGATCAATTGTATAAGGATATAGAAGCTAAAAGGCTATATAAAGAAGGAGATGATGCTTCTAATTTTTATATTATTGGATGAAGGTGATAAAAAGGAAACACATCGGAAAATGAATTATACAGATGAACTCTAAAATTCGAGGATAAGGATACTCCTTTCTTCAAAGTTAGGATAGAAAGTTATGTGATTTTCACTGAATTCCATCGAATAGGAAGGTATGGAAGTAAGATCATCACTTCACCACTAAGCCGCATAAGGAAAATGAACATTATTAA